GTTAATGTCGCTTAAATGTAAAGCAAGGCACTGAAAATGCCTAGATGAGTCCACCACAACTCCATAAACATATAGCCTTGGTCCTGACCTTACTATTAGTTCTTAGTAGACTTACACATGCAAGCATCCACGCCCCAGTGAGAATGCCCTCCAGGTCCGTCAAACCAAAAGGAGCAGGTATCAAGCCCACAAACCAAATGTAGCTCACAACACCTTGCTCAACCACACCCCCACGGGAAACAGCAGTGATAAAAATTAAGTAATAAACGAAAGTTTGACTTAGCCATACTAATAATTAAGGGTTGGTAAATTTCGTGCCAGCCACCGCGGTCATACGATTAACCCAAATTAATATTCATCGGCGTAAAACGTGTTTAAGGCCACCTAACAATAAAGTTAAACCAAAACTAAGCTGTAAAAAGCTACAGTCTAAATAAAAAAAACAACGAAAGTGACTTTAATAAACCTGAACACACGATAGCTAAGGCCCAAACTGGGATTAGATACCCCACTATGCTTAGCCCTAAACCAAGACATTTAATAAACCAAAATGTTCGCCAGAGTACTACTAGCAACAGCTTAAAACTCAAAGGACTTGGCGGTGCTTCACACCCCCCTAGAGGAACCTGTCCTATAATCGACAAACCCCGATAAACCTCACCATCCCTGGCCAACACAGCCTATATACCGCCATCCCCAGCAAACCTTAAAGAGCACCATAGTAAGCACAATTATTACTCATAAGCACGTTAGGTCAAGGTGTAGCCTATGAGATGGAAAGAGATGGGTTACATTTTCTTGAAAAGAAGACCCACGGAAGCTTCTGTGAAACCCCAGAAACCGAAGGAGGATTTAGAAGTAATTTAAGAATAGAGAGCTTAATTGAACTGGGCCATGAAGCACGCACACACCGCCCGTCACCCTCCTCAACCCGCCAACAACCAGCAAACATATTGCCCACATCACAGGCACCCCATAGAGGAGACAAGTCGTAACAAGGTAAGCATACTGGAAAGTGTGCTTGGAATAATCAAAGTGTAGCTTAAACAAAAGCATCTGGCTTACACCCAGAAGATTTCAGCTCAACAGACCACTTTGAGCCAAACCTAGCCCTACACGACCTTCAACACAACTACCAATACTACCAAATAAATCAAACCATTAATCCCTATAAAAGTATATGTGATAGAAATTATCAATAGGCGCTATAGAGAGAGTACCGCAAGGGAAAGATGAAAGAATAATCCACAGCACAAAACAGCAAAGATTCACCCTTTTACCTTTTGCATAATGAATTAACTAGAAAAACCTTTGCAAAGAGAACTTTAGTTAAAAATCCCGAACCCAGACGAGCTACCTGCAGACAGTACAAAGAACCAATTCATCTATGTTGCAAAATAGCGAAAAGATCCGCAGGTAGAGGTGAAAAGCCAACCGAGCCTGGTGATAGCTGGTTGTCCAGAAACTGAATTTAAGTTCAACTTAAAATTTGCTTAAAGAACACGACACTGAATCCCAACGCAAATTTTAAATATAGTCAACAGAGGTACAGCTCTGTTGACAAGGGATGAGCCCCACCTAGAGAGTAACCTTCCTCACCTTCCTTCATAGTAGGCTCAAAAGCAGCCACCAATAAAGAAAGCGTTCAAGCTCGACAGTAACAACACCAAAAATACCAGGACAAACCATCAACTCCTAAATCCCTACTGGACCAATCTATAATATAGAAGAGATACTGTTAACATTAGTAACAAGAATAAATTTCTCCACGCACAAGCTTATATCAGAACGGACCCACCACTGATAGTTAACAGCTTAACTTTTCCACACCACCAAATATTCCCAAGTTACCATTCACTGTTAACCCGACACAGGAGTGCATACTGGAAAGATTAAAAGAAGTAGAAGGAACTCGGCAAACATAAATCCCGCCTGTTTACCAAAAACATCACCTCTAGCATAACAACTATTAGAGGCATCGCCTGCCCAGTGACATATGTTCAACGGCCGCGGTACCCTGACCGTGCAAAGGTAGCATAATCATTTGTTCTCTAATTAAGGACTTGTATGAAAGGCCCAACGAGGATTTTACTGTCTCCTACCTCCAATCAGTGAAATTGACCTCCCCGTGAAGAGGCGGGGATAGACCTATAAGACGAGAAGACCCTATGGAGCTTTAATTAATTGGCCTAACCACAACCCACATAAACCAATAGGCACAACTGCCCGTGACCTAGACCAACAATTTCGGTTGGGGTGACCTCGGAGCATAAAAAACCCTCCGAACGACTATGCGCCCAGACCCCACCAGTCAACGCGCCATAATATCATTAATTGACCCAAGCAATTGATCAACGGAACAAGTTACCCTAGGGATAACAGCGCAATCCTATTTCAGAGTCCATATCGACAATAGGGTTTACGACCTCGATGTTGGATCAGGACATCCTAATGGCGCAACCGCTATTAAGGGTTCGTTTGTTCAACGATTAAAGTCCTACGTGATCTGAGTTCAGACCGGAGTAATCCAGGTCGGTTTCTATCTATAAACTCCTTCTCCCAGTACGAAAGGACAAGAGAAGCAGGGCCCACTTTACAAAAGCGCTCTAAAGTTAAATAGATGAATACATCTAAACCTAGTCAAACCACAACAACCAACCCAAAACCAGGGTTTGTTAAGATGGCAGAGCCCGGTAATTGCATAAAACTTAAACCTTTATAATCAGAGGTTCAACTCCTCTTCTTAACAAAATGTTCTTTGCAAATATTTTATGCCTAATTATCCCCATCCTCTTGGCCGTGGCATTCCTAACACTAGTGGAGCGAAAAATCCTAGGATATATACAACTACGAAAAGGACCAAACATTGTAGGACCACACGGACTACTACAACCAATCGCAGACGCAGTAAAACTATTTATCAAGGAACCCCTTCACCCACTCACGTCATCCAAACCCATATTTATCATCGCCCCAACACTAGCCTTCACCCTAGCTCTCAGCCTGTGAATTCCACTCCCAATGCCACATCCACTCATTAACCTTAACTTAGGTATTCTATTCATCCTAGCAATATCAAGTCTAGCTGTGTACTCCATCCTATGATCAGGATGAGCATCAAACTCAAAATATGCTCTAATAGGAGCACTACGAGCAGTAGCACAGACAATTTCATACGAAGTCACCCTAGCAGTCATCCTACTATCCATTATACTTGTAAATGGGTCATTCACATTATCTACCCTAACCACTACCCAAGAACAAATGTGACTAGTACTACCAACATGACCACTCACAATAATATGATTCACCTCTACCCTAGCCGAAACCAACCGAGCCCCCTTCGACCTCACCGAAGGCGAATCGGAATTAGTATCAGGCTTCAATGTAGAATATGCAGCAGGCCCCTTCGCCCTATTTTTTATAGCTGAATATTCCAACATCATCTTAATAAATTCCCTCACCACCATCCTATTCTTTGGCGCATTCCATAACCCTCTCCTCCCAGAACTTTATACAATCAATTTCGTCACCAAGACCCTAATCCTAACCTCCATATTCCTGTGAGTACGAGCATCCTACCCGCGATTCCGCTACGACCAACTAATACATTTACTATGAAAGAGCTTTCTCCCACTCACCTTGGCTATATGCATATGACATATAGCTGCACCCATTTCATTCGCAAGTATTCCTCCACAAACGTAAGAAATATGTCTGACAAAAGAATTACTTTGATAGAGTAAATAATAGAGGTTACAGCCCTCTTATTTCTAGAAATACAGGAATTGAACCCGTACCTGAGAATTCAAAATCCTCCGTGCTTCCACATTACACCATATTCTAACAGTAAGGTCAGCTAATTAAGCTATCGGGCCCATACCCCGAAAATGTTGGTTTATATCCTTCCCATACTAATAAATCCCCTAACCCTAAGCATCATCATACTAACACTATTCCTAGGAACAACAATCACAACATTCAGCTCCCACTGACTCCTAATCTGAATAGGACTAGAAATCAACATGTTAGCGATAATCCCTATTCTAATATTAAAACACAATCCCCGATCAACAGAAGCGGCCACTAAATATTTCCTCACCCAAGCTACGGCATCCATGCTCCTAATAATAGCCGTAATAATCAACCTCATACACTCTGGCCAGTGGACAATCATAAAAATCCTTAACCAGCCAGCATCATATATAATTACCATCTCCATCGCCATAAAACTAGGTCTAGCCCCGTTTCACTTCTGAGTACCAGAAGTATCCCAAGGAACCCCACTACCATCAGGAGCAATTCTACTAACATGACAAAAACTAGCCCCAATCCTAATTCTATACCAAATTACAACCTCCATCAACCCTACACTCCTCCTCACGATAGCCATTCTTTCCATCATAATCGGAGGCTGAGGAGGCCTAAACCAAACACAACTACGAAAAATCATGGCCTATTCATCCATCGCCCACATGGGATGAATAACAGCCATCATCATGTACAATCCCACCCTAATAATCCTAAACCTAACCGTATATCTATTTATAACCACCTCAATATTCTTTCTACTCATTCAACTATCATCAACCACCACCCTGACACTTACGTACGCATGAAACACTACACCCCTACTAACATCCCTCATAACAATAGTACTCCTATCAATAGGAGGCTTGCCACCCCTATCAGGATTCCTACCCAAATGAATAATCATCCAAGAAATAACAAAAAACAGCCTAATCATCATGCCCACAATAATAGCCATCCTAGCATTACTAAATCTATACTTCTACATACGACTCATCTACTCCACATCCCTAACATTATTCCCATCCACCAACAACACTAAAGCCAAATGACAATTCAAGCCCACCATACCACTACCCCTCACACCAACCATAATCACCCTATCAACAATAATTATTCCCCTATCACCAATACTTTATATCCTGGAATAGGAGTTTAGGATAATAAAAGACCAAGGGCCTTCAAAGCCCTAAGCAAGTATAAAATACTTAACCCCTGCATAAGGACTGCAAGACTCCATCTTACATCTATTGAATGCAAATCAACCACTTTAATTAAGCTAAGTCCTCTCTAGACTGGTGGGCTTCAACCCCACGAAATTTTAGTTAACAGCTAAATACCCTAATACACTGGCTTCAGTCTACTTCTCCCGCCGCAGAAAAAAAAGGCGGGAGAAGCCCCGGCAGAATTAAAGCTGCTTCGCTGAATTTGCAATTCAGAGTGATATATTCACCACAGAGCCATGGCAAAAAGGGGACTCTACCCCTGTCCTTAGATTTACAGTCTAATGCTTTCTCAGCCATTTTACCTATGTTCATTACTCGTTGATTGTTCTCAACAAACCACAAGGATATTGGAACCCTGTACCTGTTATTCGGCGCTTGAGCCGGAATGGTAGGTACTGCCTTAAGCCTATTAATTCGAGCCGAACTGGGACAACCGGGAACGCTACTAGGTGATGACCAAATCTACAACGTTATCGTCACCGCACACGCATTTGTTATAATTTTCTTTATAGTCATGCCAATCATAATTGGTGGCTTCGGGAACTGATTAGTTCCACTAATAATTGGGGCTCCCGACATGGCATTCCCCCGAATAAACAACATAAGCTTTTGACTTCTACCGCCATCATTCCTACTCTTACTTGCCTCTTCTATGGTGGAAGCGGGCGCAGGTACCGGCTGAACCGTGTATCCACCCTTAGCGGGTAATCTAGCTCATGCGGGCGCGTCAGTTGACCTAACCATCTTCTCCTTACACCTGGCAGGAGTTTCATCTATTTTAGGTGCAATCAACTTCATTACTACCATCATCAACATGAAGCCCCCTGCTATATCTCAATATCAAACCCCTTTATTCGTTTGATCAGTACTAGTAACAGCAGTCCTCCTACTCCTCTCTCTTCCAGTCCTAGCCGCCGGAATTACTATACTCCTAACGGACCGTAACTTAAATACAACATTCTTTGATCCCGCAGGCGGAGGTGATCCAATTTTATATCAACACCTATTCTGATTCTTCGGACACCCTGAAGTTTATATTCTTATTCTACCAGGCTTCGGTATGATCTCTCACATCGTCACATACTATTCGGGGAAAAAAGAGCCATTCGGCTACATGGGAATGGTATGGGCTATAATATCAATTGGATTCTTAGGTTTTATCGTCTGAGCCCACCATATATTTACAGTAGGAATAGACGTGGACACGCGAGCATACTTTACATCAGCCACTATAATTATCGCTATCCCCACAGGGGTAAAAGTATTTAGCTGACTAGCCACACTACACGGAGGTAACATCAAATGATCTCCAGCCATACTCTGAGCCCTAGGCTTTATCTTCCTATTTACAGTGGGCGGATTAACAGGAATCGTACTGGCAAATTCATCACTAGATATCGTACTCCACGACACATATTATGTAGTAGCCCATTTCCACTATGTACTATCCATAGGGGCCGTATTCGCAATCATAGGGGGATTCGTGCACTGATTCCCGTTATTCTCAGGCTACACACTCAACACTACCTGAGCTAAAGTTCACTTCGTAATTATATTTGTGGGCGTAAACATAACATTCTTTCCTCAACATTTCCTAGGCCTATCCGGAATACCACGACGCTACTCCGACTATCCAGACGCATATACCATATGAAATACAATCTCATCAATGGGCTCCTTCATTTCACTAACTGCAGTAATATTAATAGTTTTCATGATCTGAGAAGCCTTCGCATCCAAACGCGAGGTATCACTAGTAGAACTCACCGCCACAAACATTGAATGACTCCACGGCTGCCCGCCACCATATCACACATTCGAAGAACCCACATTCGTCAAAATCTAGTCCAAGAAAGGAAGGAATCGAACCCCCAAAAATCGGTTTCAAGCCAACTTCATACCCAGTATGACTTTCTTCATAAATGAGGCGTTAATAAAATAATTATATAACTTTGTCGAAGTTAAATTATAGGTTAAAACCCTTTGCACCTCTATGGCCTACCCCCTACAACTAGGATTTCAAGACGCCACATCCCCAATCATGGAAGAATTACTTCACTTCCATGACCACACACTAATAATCATATTTTTAATCAGCACCCTGGTACTATACATTATCTCACTAATATTATCAACCAAACTTACCCACACCAGCACCATGGATGCCCAAGAAGTAGAAACCGTATGGACAGTCCTCCCAGCCATTATCCTTATTCTGATCGCTCTGCCCTCACTGCGAATCCTATATATAATAGATGAAGTCAACAATCCACTACTCACCGTTAAGACCATAGGCCACCAATGATACTGAAGTTATGAATACACAGACTATGAAGACTTAAACTTTGACTCATATATAGTTCCCACCCCCGACCTGAAACCAGGGGAGCTCCGACTACTAGAAGTAGATAACCGAGTCGTTCTACCCATAGAAATATCTATTCGAATACTAATTTCATCAGAAGACGTACTCCACTCATGAACAGTCCCTTCGCTAGGTCTTAAAACCGATGCCATCCCAGGACGACTAAACCAAACCACCCTAACGTCTTCACGCCCAGGTCTCTACTACGGCCAATGCTCAGAAATCTGTGGATCAAACCACAGCTTCATGCCAATCGTACTCGAACTCGTACCACTCAAACACTTCGAGGACTGATCAACATCCATACTCTAAATCATTAGAGAAGCTACATAGCGTTAACCTTTTAAGTTAAAGACTGGGAATCCTAACTTCCCCTCAATGAGATGCCTCAATTAGACACATCAACATGACTTATTACCATTACCTCAATATACATTACACTATTCATTCTAATACAACTTAAACTCACCAAACACAATTTCCCTTCATCTCCAACACCTAAAACACTCAACACAACAGAGCACTTAACACCTTGAGAAACAAAATGAACGAAAATCTATTCGCCTCTTTCATCACCCCTACAATAATAGGAGTCCCTGTCGTACTTATAATCGTGATATTCCCAACCCTACTATTTCCATCACCCAACCGCCTAATTGTAAACCGACTCATTTCCATGCAACAATGAATGATCAATCTGATCTTAAAACAAATAATAGCCATTCACAGCCCCAAAGGACGAACCTGGTCCCTAATACTAATCTCACTTATTACATTTATTGGAACAACAAACCTTCTAGGCCTTCTCCCCCACTCATACACCCCCACTACTCAACTTTCTATAAACTTAGGAATGGCCATTCCATTATGGGCCGGAGCGGTAATTACGGGTTTCCGCCACAAAACTAAAGCATCGCTGGCCCATTTTTTACCACAGGGCACCCCAATCCCCCTTATCCCAATACTAGTAATCATCGAAACAATTAGCCTGTTCATTCAACCCATGGCCCTGGCTGTACGGCTCACGGCAAACATCACCGCAGGACACCTACTCATACACCTGATCGGAAGTGCTACACTAGCACTAATATCCATTAATCCTACAACAGCTTTCATCACCTTTATCGTTTTAATCCTACTAACAATCCTAGAATTCGCAGTGGCACTTATCCAAGCATATGTCTTCACACTTCTAGTCAGCCTTTACTTACATGACAACACCTAATGACCCACCAAACACACGCCTACCACATAGTCAACCCAAGCCCATGACCACTAACAGGGGCCCTATCTGCCCTACTGATAACTTCGGGCCTAGTAATATGGTTCCACTTTAACTCCTCAGCCCTATTAATTATAGGCCTAACCACCAACTTCCTGACAATATATCAATGATGACGAGACGTAATCCGAGAAAGCACATTCCAAGGACACCATACAACAGCCGTACAAAAAGGACTACGGTACGGAATAATCCTATTTATCGTCTCAGAAGTCTTCTTTTTCCTAGGGTTCTTCTGAGCCTTTTACCACTCCAGCCTTGCACCAACACCAGAACTAGGCGGGTGCTGACCCCCAACGGGAATTAACCCACTGAACCCACTTGAAGTACCCCTTCTAAATACTTCCATCCTCCTAGCCTCCGGAGTATCTATCACATGGGCCCACCACAGCCTAATGGAGGGCAACCGCAAGCACATACTCCAAGCCCTATTTATTACAATCGCCCTAGGGGTATATTTCACTCTCCTGCAGGCTTCAGAGTATTTCGAAGCACCATTCACTATCTCCGATGGAGTATACGGCTCAACCTTCTTCGTGGCCACAGGATTCCATGGACTCCACGTAATCATCGGATCCTCATTCCTAATCGTCTGCTTTCTACGTCAACTAAAATTTCACTTCACCTCTAACCACCACTTCGGGTTCGAAGCGGCAGCCTGATACTGACACTTCGTAGATGTAGTATGACTATTCCTCTACGTCTCAATTTATTGATGAGGCTCATGTCCTTTTAGTATAACAAGTACAGTTGACTTCCAATCAACTAGCTCCGATAACAAACCCGGAAAAGAACAATCAACCTAATCACTACACTACTAACTAATCTAACGCTAGCCTCGCTACTAGTAACTATCGCATTTTGATTACCTCAATCAAGTCTCCACTCCGAAAAATCAAGCCCATACGAGTGTGGATTCGACCCCATAGGATCAGCCCGACTCCCTTTTTCCATAAAATTCTTTTTAGTAGCTATTACATTCCTCCTATTTGACCTAGAAATCGCCTTGCTCCTACCACTACCATGAGCTTCACAAACTAATAACCTTAACTCCGCACTAATAACGGCCCTATTTCTCATCTCACTTCTGACGCTAGGATTAGCCTATGAATGATCCCAAAAAGGCCTAGAATGAACCGAATATGATAATTAGTTTAACCTAAAACAAATGATTTCGACTCATTAAACTACGACTAAACTCGTAATTATCATATGACATCCATCCACGCTAATATTATTCTAGCATTTATTCTAGCCCTCCTGGGACTATTAATATATCGCTCGCACATAATATCCTCCCTGCTATGTCTAGAGGGCTTAATACTATCCCTATTCGTCCTGAGTACCCTACTAATCCTAAATAATCATCATACACTGTCCGCCATAATACCCATCATTCTTATGGTATTCGCAGCCTGCGAGGCCGCACTCGGGCTTGCCCTCCTAATCATAGTTTCAAACACCTACGGACTAGACTACGTCCAAAACCTCAACCTCTTACAATGCTAAAACTTATTATACCAACGATTATACTCATTCCTCTCACCTGACTATCAAAAAATAACATAATCTGAATTAACTCCACCGTCCACAGCCTCTTCATTAGCATAATTAGCTTATCGATACTCTACCAAACTACCAGCACTAGCCTAAACTTCTCACTACTATTCTTTACCGACCCCATCTCTACGCCCCTGTTAATCCTAACAACATGACTATTACCCCTAATGATTATAGCCAGCCAATCACATCTATCCAAAGATACAACCACCCGTAAAAAGACATATATCTCAATACTTATTTCCCTCCAAATATTTTTAATCATAACATTTACCTCTACTGAACTGATTATATTTTATATTCTATTCGAAGCTACCCTAATCCCAACCCTAATCATTATCACTCGATGAGGTAACCAAACGGAACGACTAAACGCAGGACTGTACTTCTTATTTTATACACTAATTGGATCCCTACCCCTACTAGTGGCACTAACCTATATCCAAAATTCCCTAGGATCCCTTAACTTCCTAATTGCCCAATATTGATCCCAACCATTACCCATCACCTGATCATCTAACCTCCTGTGATTAGCATGTATAATAGCCTTCATAGTAAAAATACCGCTATACGGACTACACCTATGACTCCCAAAAGCCCATGTCGAAGCCCCCATTGCAGGCTCAATAGTCCTAGCGGCCATCCTACTAAAACTAGGAGGTTACGGAATACTACGCATCACAACTATTCTTGACCCACTAACCAAATCAATAGCCTACCCATTTATAATATTATCCCTATGGGGAATAATTATAACCAGCTCGATCTGTCTTCGCCAAACCGACCTGAAATCCTTAATCGCTTACTCATCAGTAAGCCACATGGCCCTAGTAATCGTGGCCATTCTCATTCAAACACCATGAAGTTTCATGGGAGCCTCAGCCTTAATAGTCGCACACGGTCTCACCTCATCACTATTATTTTGCCTAGCCAATACCAATTATGAACGTATGCACAGCCGCACCATAATCCTAGCTCGAGGACTCCAAACCCTACTACCCCTAATAGCAATGTGATGACTCCTAGCGAGCCTGACTAATCTGGCCCTACCCCCTACGATTAACCTAATTGGAGAGCTATTCGTGATCCTATCAACATTTTCATGATCTAACATCACAATTGCACTTCTGGGACTCAACATGACCATTACCGCTCTATACTCTCTATTCATATTAATCACCACACAACGCGGCAATCCAACCAACCACATCCACACAATCATGCCAACCTTCACACGGGAAAACGCACTAATACTTATGCACCTACTACCACTAGCCCTACTATCAACTAACCCCAAACTCATCCTAGGACTACCCTACTGTAGGTATAGTTTACCAAAAACACCAGATTGTGGATCTGGAAATAGGGCCCCACAAACCCTTACCGACCAAGATAGTTACACAAGAACTGCTAACTCTTGTTTCCATACGTGAAAGTATGGCTCTCTTGCTTTTATAGGATAGAAGTAATCCACTGGTCTTAGGAACCAAAAAACTGGTGCAACTCCAGATAAAAGCAATAAACCTATTTTCCACCTCCATCCTTACCACCTTCTTTATTCTCATCACACCCATCATACTTTCCACTTCAAAAATTTACAACACCAGCCAATACCCAAACTACGTAAAAACAACCATCATATACGCCCTACTAACCAGCACAATTTCAACCATCATATTTATCTGATCAGGACAGGAAACAACTATTTCTAACTGGCACTGAATAACAATCCAAACCTTAAAACTCACCTTAAGCCTAAAACTTGACTACTTCTCATTAATATTCGTCCCAATGGCACTCTTCGTGACATGATCTATCATAGAATTCTCAATATGATATATGCACTCGGACCCCCACATTAACCGCTTCTTCAAATATCTACTTTTATTCCTAATTACCATAATTATTCTAGTAACCGCCAACAACCTATTCCAATTGTTCATTGGATGGGAAGGAGTAGGTATTATATCCTTCTTACTAATCGGATGATGATACGGACGAACTGACGCTAACACGGCAGCCCTACAAGCAATACTATACAACCGCATCGGAGACGTGGGTTTCGTCCTGGCCATAGCATGATTTCTACTACACTCCAACTCATGGGAACTTCAACAAATCTTCATACTTAATCTCAATGAAAACACTCTACCCCTCCTGGGACTACTCCTGGCTTCAGCAGGAAAATCAGCCCAATTCGGCCTACATCCCTGACTACCATCAGCCATAGAAGGACCAACCCCAGTGTCCGCACTACTGCACTCCAGCACCATAGTGGTTGCAGGTATTTTCCTTCTTGTACGATTCTACCCCCTCATACAAGACAACAACCTAATTCTAACACTGGCCATATGTCTAGGAGCCATCACCACCCTATTCACCGCAATCTGTGCCCTAACACAAAACGACATTAAAAAGATTGTAGCCTTCTCCACATCCAGCCAACTAGGATTAATAATAGTCACAATTGGAATCAACCAACCTCACCTGGCATTCCTGCATATTTGCACCCACGCATTCTTTAAAGCGATGCTGTTCTTGTGCTCCGGATCTATTATCCACAACCTAAACAACGAACAAGATATCCGAAAAATAGGGGGACTATTTAAAGCCCTGCCATTAACCACATCCTCCCTCATCATCGGAAGTCTAGCACTAACTGGAATACCTTTCCTCACCGGATTCTACTCCAAAGATCTGATCATCGAATCAGCAAACACGTCATACACCAACGCCTGAGCCCTCCTAATTACCTTAATTGCCACCTCCCTCACAGCCGTTTACAGCACACGCATTATTTTCTTCACCCTACTAAGTCAACCACGTTTCCAAGCTCTAACCCCAATCAACGAAAACAACCCATCCCTCTTGAACCCAATCAAACGCCTGGCAGTAGGCAGCATATTTGCAGGTTTCCTGATCTCCAACAACGTAACACCAATAACAATTCCCCAAATAACTATGCCGATGCACCTAAAACTATCAGCACTAATAATTACCATCTCCGGATTCATGCTAGCCATAGAACTAAACCAACTAACTCACAACTTGCAATTCAAAAAACCAGCCCACCCCTACACATTCTCCAACCTTCTAGGCTTCTTTCCCATTATTATACACCGAACACCACCACACTTAGCTCTCACCACTAGTCAAAATCTAGCATCAACCCTATTAGACCAGATCTGACTCGAAAAAGTAGCTCCAAAAGGCCTATTACAACTAAACCTACTAGCCTCAATCAACGTCTCCAATCAAAAAGGACTAATTAAACTCTACTTTCTCTCTTTCCTAATTACTCTACTTCTAATCCCCCTCCTAATACTCTACCACCCCGCGTAACCTCAATCACAATAAAAATACTAATAAATAAAGCCCATCCAGCCACGACCATTAATAAAATCCCATAATCATACAATGAAGACGCCCCAACAAATTCCTCACGAACAAACCCCACTTCTCCACCACCAAAAATAGCCCAATCCTCCATATATTTAAGACCACAAAACACAGACCCCACACCACCATCCCCCAAAAACAAAATGATCACCAACCCCTCAACCAATAAACCTATGAGCAGACTCCCAAAAACAACAACATTAGACCCCCAGGCCTCAGGATACTCCTCAGTTGCTATAGCCGTAGTATATCCAAACACCACTAACATCCCACCAAGATAAACTAAAAAAACCATTAAACCCAAAAAAGAACCCCCAAAGCTCATCACCATACCACATCCAACACCTCCCCCCACAATCAACCCTAATCCCCCATAAATAGGAGATGGTTTAGACGAAAACCCAATAAAGCTAACCACAAAAACCACACTCAACATAAACACGGTATATATCATAATTCCCACATGGAATCTAACCATGACCAGTGATATGAAAAACCACCGTTGTAATTCAACTATAAGAACTAATGGCCAACATTCGCAAGACACATCCCTTGTTTAAAATTATCAACCACGCATTCATTGACCTACCAACACCATCAAACATCTCAGCATGATGGAACTTTGGATCCTTACTAGGAATCTGCTTAATTATCCAAATCCTAACAGGCCTATTCCTAGCAATACACTACACATCCGACACAATCACAGCCTTTTCATCCGTTGCACACACCTGCCGAGACGTAAACTATGGCTGAATCATTCGATACCTCCACGCTAATGGAGCATCAATGTTCTTCGTATGCCTTTACCTACACATTGGACGAGGTCTCTACTACGGCTCCTACTCCTACCTAGAAACCTGAAATGTCGGAGTCGTACTACTGCTCACCGTAATAGCCACAGCATTCATGGGGTACGTACTACCATGAGGACAAATATCATTCTGAGGGGCAACAGTAATCACAAACCTACTCTCAGCCATACCATACATCGGAACAGACCTGGTAGAATGAATTTGAGGTGGATTTTCTGTCGACAAAGCCACACTAACCCGATTCTTCGCCTTTCACTTCATCCTTCCATTCATCATCCTAGCCCTGGTACTAACACATCTATTATTCCTCCACGAAACAGGATCAAACAACCCACTAGGCATCTCATCAGACTCAGACAAAATCCCATTTCACCCGTACTATACCATCAAAGACATTCTAGGCCTATTCCTTATAATCCTTACTACACTAGCACTAGTATTATTTTTCCCAGATCTCCTCGGAGACCCAGACAATTATACCCCAGCAAACCCACTAAGCACCCCACCACACATCAAACCAGAATGGTATTTCCTCTTTGCCTACGCTATCCTACGCTCCATCCCCAACAAACTCGGAGGCGTCCTAGCCCTAATCTGTTCTATCCTCGTACTAATAATTATCCCCATACTCCACACAGCAAAACAACGAAGTCTAATATTCCGACCGATCAGCCAATGCCTATTCTGAATACTAGTAGCCAACCTACTAATTCTAACATGAATTGGAGGACAACCAGTAGAACATCCATTCACCACCATCGGCCAACTGGCATCAATCTCATATTTCCTCATTATCCTGGTCTTAATACCCGCAGCAGGCCTAATTGAAAACAATTTAATAAAATGATAGCAGTCCCCGTAGTATAACAAATTACACTGGTCTTGTAAACCAGAAATGAAACGCATGCTTCCGAGGACACTTCAAGGGGGAGACCACTACTAGCCTCACCATCAGCTCCCAAAGCTGAAATTCTAACTAAACTACCCCCTG